TGATCTGGCGATATTGAGTGGAAAAGTCGTCACTCAACGGATAAAAGTTACTCTAGGGATAACAGGCTGATCTCCCCCAAGAGTTCACATCGACGGGGAGGTTTGGCACCTCGATGTCGGCTCATCGCATCCTGGGGCGGTAGTACGTCCCAAGGGTTGGGCTGTTCGCCCATGAAAGCGGTACGTGAGCTGGGTTCAGAACGTCGTGAGACAGTTCGGTCCATATCCGGTGTAGGCGTTAGAGTATTGAGAGGATTCTTCTTTAGTACGAGAGGACCGAGAAGAACATGCCGCTGGTGTACCAGTTATCATACCAATGGTAAACGCTGGGTAGCCACGCATGGAAAGGATAACCGCTGAAAGCATCTAAGTGGGAAGCCCACCTCAAGATGAGTACTCTCATTGTGAAAACAAGTAAGATCACGGCAAGACTAGCCGTTTGAATAGGCATCAAGTAGAAGTGTAGTAATATATTAAGCTGAGATGTACTAATAGATCGAGGACTTGAACTATTTTTTAGCTTTAAAATATTGTCTTGGTGTTTAAAGGATAGTGGAACCACATTGATCCATTTCGAACTCAATGGTGAAACGCTATAACAGCTACGATACTTAAGGAGGAGTCCTTTGGGAAAATAGCTTATGCCAGGACTTTTTAGTCTCTTCTGAAGATCAAGACATAAAAACTATTTGATAGTCTGATAGTCTCAAGAAATTTGAAAAACTATTAATTGGTTTTATAATTTCTATCTAATGGAATATGCCATTATAGAAGCTAGTGGTCGCCAGTTTTGGGTAGAGCCAAATAAATTTATTGAATTGAATCGTTTGCCCTTTAGAATTGGTAGTACTATTCTTATTAAAAGAATTTTATTTGTAAAAAAAAAAACAAATACCTTTATTGGACAACCATATTTAACTAATATCGTATTAAAAGGAATAATTAGTAAACATTTTTTAGGTTCTAAAATTCTTGTTTTTAAAATGAAACCAAAAAAAAAATATCGTAAAAAAATTGGTCATAGACAAAAATTAACAAGATTATTAATTAATTTTATTGAAATAAAGTAATTTTCCTTAATATCTAAATATATTGATCATTTTAAATTAGCGATATTTATATATTGCTAATTTTAGTAGAAAATATAAACTTGGAGTATAAATAATTGTGTCTATTGGAATCTTTGGAAATAAGATTGGAATGACTCAGGTCTTTAATAAAGATGGTTTAGCTTTACCCGTTACTGTAATTAAGGTTGGAAATTGTTTTATCACTCAACTTAAGACAGAATCTATAAATGGCTATAACGCAATACAAATCGGATATTTAAAAAGACAACAAATGAGAATTAATAAAGCAGAACTAGGTCATCTAACAAAAAATGGATTACCACCTTTACTTCATTTGCAAGAGTATAAAGTTCCAGATTTAAATGATTATTCATTAGGACAAATAATAAATGTTAATCACTTTAAAATTGGTCAATTAGTTAATGTTAGTGGTAAATCTATAGGAAAAGGTTTTAGTGGAAATCAGAAAAGACATAAATTTAAACGAGGACCAATGACTCATGGATCCAAAAACCATAAGGCTCCAGGTTCAATAGGTCCAGGAACAACTCCAGGTCGAGTATTACCTGGAAAAAAAATGGCAGGCCAATTGGGAGCAAAAAGAATTACTGTGTCAAAAGTACGAATTTTAGGAATAGATGAGAAACAAAATCTTTTAATTTTAAAAGGAAGTATACCAGGAAAATCTGGAAATTTATTAAGTATTAGCTGTTCAGATCAACTTAAAAAAATAAAATAAAAAATGATCTATGGTTTCAAAAAAAATTCTTACTTTCACTATTAAATCTTTAAAAGGAGATACAGATAAAATAACATTGTCTTTAAAAGTAAAAGAGCTCAATGATACAAATAATTATGTGATTCAGCGTGCATATTTAACACAAAGACTAAATGAAAGACAAGGTACAGCAAATACATTGACACGAGCTGAGGTTAGAGGGGGAGGTCGAAAACCTTGGCGCCAAAAAGGTATGGGACGAGCTCGAGCTGGTTCTAACACTTCACCTTTATGGAAGGGGGGTGGAGTTTCATTTGGACCAAAACCTAAATTATATTTAAATAAGATAAATCGTAAAGAATGGAGATTAGGTTTACGAAATTTATTAGTTGCAAAGGAAAAAAATATAACTGTGATAGAGAATATTAGCATTACAGAATATAAGACTAAAAATATTATTAAAATGTTAGAGAATTTTAGTATAAACTTAGCAAAAGATACATTAATTATTCTTCCGACAATACAAAAAGAATTATTGCAATCAACTAGTAATATTAAAACAATTAAATTAACATTAGCCAATAATTTAAATTTGAAACAAATTTTATTAGCTAAAAACTTACTGGTAATAAAAGATAGTCTAAAAATAATTGAGGATACTTATAATGGTTAAAAGAAAATTAAGTTCACTTATTGATTTAATTAAATACCCAGTAACAACACCGAAAACTCTTCTATTATTAGAAAATAATCAATATACCTTCATGGTAGATCCGAAACTTAATAAATTTAATATAAAAAAATCAATTGAATTTTTATTTAATGTAAAAGTTATTAAAGTTAATAGTTGTAATCTACCAAAAAAAAAACGTCGCGTGGGTAGATTCACGGGTGTTCGACCACGCTATAAAAAAGTAGTAGTTAAATTAGCAAACAATGATAAAATCGAACTCTTTTCTAATAGTTAAAGAAAAAAGAATCGTTAAGGAGTAAAAGTGATGACTATTCGTATCTGTAAAGTTTATACAATTGGAACAAGAAATACTATTTTTCCGGCATTTGATGATATTACTAAGTCACAACCAGAAAGAAATTTAATTGTTAAAAATCATCGAAAAAAAGGTCGTAATAATAAAGGCATAATTACTATAAGACATCACGGAGGTGGGCATAAAAGACGTTACAGAACAATTGATTTTAAACGTAAAAAACATAATAGAGTAGGATATGTATATTCTATCGAATATGATCCAAATCGTAATGCTAGAATTGCATTAGTACATTATGATAATGGGGAGAAAAATTATATAATTTGTCCTGACTCTTTAAAAATTGGTAATAAAATTTTATCTGGACCAGATGCTCCGATTGAAATAGGAAATGCATTACCTTTAGAAAATATACCCTTGGGGACTTCAGTCCATAATATAGAATTATCCTTTAATAAAGGTGGTCAAATGGTCAGAGCAGCAGGAACTGCTGCTCGGATTTTAGCAAAAGAAAATAATTACGTTACCTTAAGACTACCATCTAAAGAAATCAGACTGATTCATAAGAGTTGTTATGCCACTATAGGGACTGTAAGTAATAAAGATCATAATAATATTAAATTGGGGAAAGCAGGTCGTAAACGTTGGCTTGGTATTAGACCAACAGTTCGCGGTTCAGTAATGAATCCTTGTGATCATCCACATGGAGGGGGGGAGGGTCGTGCAACAATTGGACGCCCTAAAGCTTATACTCCTTGGGGTAAGTCGACACTTGGAGTTAAAACAAGAAAAAAGGCAAAATATAGCGATATTTATATAGTTCGCTCAAGAATATAAAATTTCAATTCTAGGTTAAAGAAATTTAAGATATATATTATGGCAAGATCTTTTCGTAAAGGACCCTTTATAGCTTATCATTTATTACAAAAAATTGAAAAAATGAATAAGACTGAAAAAAAAAATATGATTAAAACTTGGTCACGTTCATCAATTATTATTCCATCTATGATTGGGCATACAATCGCAGTATATAATGGTAAACAACATATTCCTCTTTTTATTTCTGAGCAAATTATTGGTCATAAACTAGGAGAATTTGTACCAACTAGAAATTTTCGTTCGCACCTAAAAAATAGCGATAGAAGGTTAAAAAGGAAATAAAATAAAAAAGTAAAGGAAAAATAAATGAGAAAGAAACAGACAGCAAAAGCTGTTAGTAAATATATTCGAATTTCCTCAACTAAAGTTAGACGAGTTTTAGATCAAATCAGAGGACGTTCTTATTTAGAAGCTTTAATGTTATTACAATTTATGCCATATAGAGCTTGTGGTCCTATATGGCAAGTATTAAATTCTGCAGCAGCTAATGCAGAGCATAATAATGGTTTAAGTAAAGAAGAATTGAAAGTAAAAATAGCCTTTGCAGATCAAGGTCCATCATTACGGAGATTTAGACCCCGGGCTCAAGGACGAGGGTATCAAATCCGTAAACCAACTTGCCATATTACGATAATTTTAGAGGCTATTCCTTAATGTAAAAAAACTTTGCTAATATTAAATTAATTTAAATTATGTTATGGGACACAAAACGCATCCTTTAGGTTTTAGATTAGGAGGTTTACAAGATGATAGATCATTATGGTATAGTGGAGTCAATACTTATATTTCTTTTTTAAAAAATGATTATCAGATTAGAGAATATATTTATTCTTTTTTATCTTTAAATAAGGTTGGGTATTCAGGTATTACTAAAATTATAATTAAAAATGATGAAATAAAAAAGAAAGTTTATGTTGAAATACAGTCGGTAGTTCCAGGACGTATTATAGGAAAATCCGGATCCCTTTTGAAAAAACTGGATGAAAAACTTCAATTATTAATATTAGATAGAAAAGTTTTAATTAATATTGTTGAAATAGAACAACCATATCAAGAAGCTAGTATATTGGTTGATATTTTGGTAAAAAAACTGGAGGAACGGGTTGTTTATAGAAAATGCGTTCGAGAAATACTTCAACGTTATAGAACAGAAGAAGGATTAAAAGGGATTAAAATACAAATCGCTGGACGTCTAAACGGGGCAGAAATCGCTCGAATAGAATGGGTCAGAGAAGGAAGGGTTCCTCTTCAAACTTTGCGTGCTGATATAGATTATTCATATAAAACAGCTCAGACTACTTATGGAATTTTAGGGATCAAATTATGGCTTTTTAAAAAGGAAGTTTTAACAAAGAATTTTATTTAAAAGTAAAGAAAAATGCTTAGTCCAAAAAGAACAAAGTTTAGGAAGCAACATCGAGGTAAACTAAAAGGAAAAGTTTTCAATAGAAGTACTATTAATTTTGGTGATTATGCTATTCAAGCATTAGAACCTACTTGGTTAACTTCTCGACAGATTGAAGCTACAAGACGAACGATTACAAGATATACAAAACGAGGGGGCAAATTATGGATAACTATTTTCCCGGATAAACCTATAACTGCAAGAGCAGCTGAATCGAGAATGGGATCAGGTAAAGGTGCTGTTGATTATTGGGTAGCGGTGATTAAACCTGGTACTATTTTATTTGAATTAAGTGGTGTTCCCTTAAAACTTGCTAAGGATGCTATGCAAATAGCGTCTTATAAATTACCTATTAAAACAAAATTTCTTAGCCGAATAAAATAAATATATGAGTTTACCAAAAATGGATGAAATTCAAAATCTAAACAAAAATGAGTTAGAAAATGAGATATTAAATATCAAAAAAGAATTATTTAAATTACGTTTTTCTCGTGCTAACAAACAATCTTTTAAATCTCATCAATTTAAACATCAAAAACATCGTCTTGCACAATTATTAATGAAACATCAAAGTAATTAAAATTTTTACTAAATGATAAATATTTATGGTTAAATTACAAAGACTTGGTATTGTAATAAGTGATAGGATGCAAAAAAGTGTCGTTGTAGCTGTTGAATATCGTTATAAACATCAGTTTTATTCGAAAATTGTAATAAGAACAAAACGTTATTTGGCGCATGATGAAGAAAATAACTGTAATATTGGAGATGAAGTAATAGTAGAGGAAAGTCGCCCACTAAGTAAAAGAAAACGTTGGATAGTTAAAAAAATATTAAATAAAGCAGTCCTTATTAGTTAATTAACATAATTTATATAATATGATATGATACAACCTCAAACATACTTAACTGTGGCAGATAATACAGGGGCGAAAAAAATTATGTGCATTCGTGTACTTGGTGGTCGTAGAAAATATGCTACACTTGGGGACATTATAGTTGGAGTTGTAAAAGAAGCTACTCCAAATATGCTAACTAAAAGATCAGATATTGTTAAAGCTGTTGTTATTCGTACTAAAAAATCGGTTTCACGTCGGGATGGCACTAGTATTAGTTTTGACGATAATGCTGCTGTTATCATAAATACCGATAAAAATCCAAAAGGAACGAGAATTTTTGGTCCCATAGCACGAGAAATTCGTGATAAAGATTTTACCAAAATTGTTTCATTAGCACCTGAGGTTATTTAGATGAAAAAAACTAAATTAAAAAGAAAATTACGTATAAAAATTGGGGAGACAGTAAAAGTCATTTCTGGTCAAGAAAAAGGTAAAGTGGGATTGGTGAAAAAAATAGTGCGCTCAAAAAATAAACTTATTATTCAAGGGATTAATATTAGAACTAAACATATTAAATCTAACAGGCCTGGAGAAGACGGAGAAATTAAACGAATAGAATTTCCAATTGACAGTTCAAATGTATCATCTTATAAGGAATAATATTCTATGATAAATAATAATGGGATTAAAACGAAAAATTTGAAATTTTTGTATAAGGATCTAATATTCCACAATTTAATTAAACAATTTAACTATAGAAATAATCATCAAGTTCCTAAATTGGTTAAGATCCAAATAAATCGAGGTTTAGGGGGAGACGGTCAAAATAATAAAATACTACAAAAATCGATTGAAGAGATACGTATAATTACAGGACAACATCCAATTATAACTAGGGCAAAAAACTCGATAGCGGGTTTTAAAGTTCGAGAAGAAATGATTTTAGGGGTTACTGTGACGCTTAGAAATAAAAAAATGTATGCATTTTTAGAAAAATTAATTCATCTTGTTTTACCAAGAATTAGAGATTTTAGAGGACTAAGCCTTAAAGGTTTTGATCGTAATGGAAATTACAATTTTGGATTAAAAGAACAGTTAGTATTTCCAGAAATTAATTATGAGAATGTTGATCAAATACGAGGTCTAAATATATCAATTGTAACTACAGCAAAAACGAAAAGTGAAGGTGCTGCTCTTTTAAAAGAATTTGGTTTCCCGTTAAGTGAGTAAAAAGGAGAATTAAATTAAAATGACTACAGATAGGATTGCAGATATGTTAACTCGTATTAGAAATGCCAATTTAGTTCGTCACCAAATTGTTCGTGTTATAAAAACTAAAATTATTTTTTCACTTACAAAAATTCTAAAAGAAGAAGGTTACATATCTAGTTTTGAAGAAATTGAAATAGATAATAAAAAATATTTACTACTTTGCTTAAAGTATCATAATCAGAAGAGAGAACCAATTATAACAGGAATTAAGAGAATAAGTAAACCAGGTTTAAGAGTTTATGTCAATAAAAGTAACTTACCAAATATTTTAAATAATCTAGGTATAGCAATATTATCAACGTCTAAAGGTATTATTACTAATCATAAAGCAAAAAAATTAGGCATCGGTGGTGAAGTTATTTGTTATATCTGGTAATAAATATTTAAATTTATATGTCAAGAATAGGTAAATTACCAATAAAGGTACCCTCAAATGTACAAGTAGAGATCAATAAACAAACGATAAATATTTCCGGCCCACATGGAAAACTTTTTAGAAAAATCTCTGATTCAATTTTAGTTGAAATGAATGAAAATCTCATAACAGTTACTAAAGCAAATAATACGAAAATAGCAAATCAGCTTTATGGCCTAACACGAACTCTAATCAATAATATGGTTATTGGAGTTTCACAAAAATTCACTAATACATTACTCCTTCAAGGAGTTGGTTATAGAGCTCAAGTAAGCAATACAAATTTGATTTTAAATTTAGGTTATAGCCATCCAATTTCAATACCAATACCAGTGGGGATTGATATTAAAATAGAGAAAAATATAGTAATAACTATTACGGGATTTGATAAGGAACTTGTCGGTCAATTGGGAGCGACAATTCGAAGTAAACGTCCGCCTGAACCTTATAAAGGCAAAGGAATATTATATAAAAACGAAATTATTAAACGTAAAATAGGAAAATCCGGTAAATAAGAAATTATGGGAAAACGAGGAAAGAAAAAAATTAAAGGTAATAATTTTAAACCAAGGTTATCTATTCATCGATCAAATAAGCATATTTATGCTCAAATTATTGATGATTCATCTTCGAGAACAATAATAAGTTGCTCAACTTTAGATTTAGACGTAAGATCAAGATGTTTAAATACTTCAAATAAAGTGGCTTCACGACTTGTAGGAGAAATAATTGGTACCAAACTGTTAAAAGAGAAAATTACCCAAATAATTTTTGATAGAGGAAAAAAACCTTATCATGGTCGTATAAAAGAAGTAGCGGAAGGAGTTAGATTAATGGGTCTAAAATTTTAATAGATATATAGTTTTCGAATATTTATGAGTACTGAAAATGAAAAAATTATTTGGGAACAGCGAGTAGTAAAAGTTTCTCGGGTTTCTAAAGTTGTTAAAGGTGGTAAAAAAATAAGTTTTCGAGCAACAGTTGTCATTGGTGATATGGAACAAAAAGTTGGAGTTGGAGTCGGGAAAGCTAAAGAAGTAAGCATAGCAGTAAAAAAAGCCGAAACGGATGCAAAGAAAAATATAATAAATATTCCAATAGCCGAAGGTAAAACAATTCCCCATTCTATGATCGGAGTTGCTGGTGGTTCAAAAATTTTTATACGACCAGCTGTTCAAGGAACAGGTGTTATTGCAGGAGGTTCTGTAAGAATTGTTCTAGAACTTGCTGGAATTAAAAATATCTTATCAAAACAACTTGGTTCAAATAATCCTTTAAATAATGCACGAGCTACAATTATGGCATTAAAAGATTTAACTACAATTGAGCAAGTTATTCAAAAAAGACAAATTTCTTTTGAGCAAATTATAGGAAAATAATATCTAATTAGTCATATTATTATTCTCCATAAAACAGGATCAATTAATATTAAAAACTAGGATAATTTTTCTTATGAACTTGCAATTACGAAAAAATAACCCCTCTTTTCGGCAACGTTTTTTTTTAACTATTAGTTTACTTACATTAGTTCGAATTGGCAGCTTTATACCTCTCCCCTATATAGATATTAATACTTTTTCCCCTTTGGTAGGATCAAATAATTCAACAACAGCTATTGCTACCATTTTAAATAATTTTTCTGGAGGAGGGAATGCTTCTTTTAGTATTTTAAGCCTTGGTATTTTACCTAATATTAATGCTTCAATCTTCATTCAACTTTTAACTACTATTAATCCAACTCTGTTAAAGTTACAAAAAAATGAAGGCGAATACGGTCGACGTAAACTTATAGATTATACAAGATATTTGACTTTCTTTTGTGCTGTTATTGAAGGTATAATTACAACATACAGTTTTCGATCTTTAATTTTTAATTGGAATATTTTAGTCTTGATACAAATAAGTTTATCATTAATAACAGGTACGATGATTATATTATGGTTTAGTGAATTAATTACGAAATATGGTATAGGTAATGGATCTTCAATATTAATTTGTTTTAATATTGTTTCAAATTTTCCTGATCAACTTCGAACTATCGCGTTAAACCTTTCTAATAAGAGTATCTTTATTGTTTTTTTTGTTAGTAGCATATTTTTATTGACAACAGTTGGTTGCATTTATATAAATGAGGCTGTAGTGAAAGTTCCATTAGTCTCAGCAAGTCAATTATTACGAAATGTTAATAAATTTTCATTATGGAATAACAGTAATTTACCACTTCGAGTTAATCAGGCTGGAGTAATGCCTTTAGTTTTCACTTCTTCGGTTATGGTTATTTTAACTTCTATTACTAAGTTCTTATTTGGTCAACTTATTAATATTGACTTTTTTTCAAATCTCACTCTTTTTTCCACAAATAGAATATTATTAATTGGAAAAATTTTTTATTGGTTGCTATATGGTATTTCGGTTTTTTTTTTCACTTCGTTTTATTCCGCAGTACTTTTAGATCCTAAAGATATAACAGAACAATTTCGGAAAAATTCTGTTACAATAAAAGGAATTACACCAGGAATAAATACACAGAGTTATCTCTCTCTAACTATTAAAAGATTAACAATTATTAATGCTATTTTTCTTATTATTATTCTTCTTTTACTTAATGGTTTAGAATATTTGTTACCAATAAATAATTTAAATTTAAGGGGATTTGGATTAACTTCTCAACTTATTTTAGTTAATGTTTTAGTTGATACTTTTAGAAAAGTTCAAAATTTATTAAATAGAGAAGATATATTTTAAATTGATAGCTAAATAATTTACAAACATATAGAAACATAAATAATAAGAAAATATGAAAGTTAGACCATCAGTAAAAAAAATGTGTGAAAATTGTAGGATCATCCGTCGTCATGGTAGAGTTCAAGTAATTTGCGTTAATCTTAAACATAAGCAACGACAAGGCTAAAGTGATAAAAAAAATTGGAGATTATATATGGTTAGACTTTTAGGACGAGATTTAGCGAATAATAAAAAAATTAAATATGCCTTAACAACAATTTATGGAATTGGCTTATCAAGATCAAAAGAAATTTTGGAAAGTGCTGGATTACATAATACTGAGAAAAAGGGTATTCGAGTGAAAGATTTATCTGATGAAGAAATAAGTAGTTTAAGAAAGGTTTTAGAAAAAAATTATCAGCTCGAAGGCGACCTATTAAGATTAACAAATTTAAATATAAAACGCCTAATGGAAAACGGATCTATCAAAGGTCGTCGTCATAGAGCAGGCTTGCCTGTAAGAGGACAAAGAACAAGAACTAATGCTCGAACTCGACGTGGGGGTAAGAAAACCGTAGCAGGTAAGAAAAAATAACATCCACCTTAAAAATTTATTCTTCAATAGAGAAAGAAAAAATGAAAAAAAAAATAAAGCGAACTATTGTTACTGGAGCAATGCACGTTCATGCTACCTTTAACAATACAATCGTCACTGTTAGTGACTTAGATGGAAATACTTTGTCTTGGGCGTCCGCCGGAACCGTTAATTTTAAAGGATCTCGTAAAAGTACTCCATTTGCTTCTCAAAAAGCTGCTGAAAAAGCTGCTTTAGTAGCAAAAGACGAGTATGGACTTAAAAGATTAGAAATTAGTATAAAAGGTTCAGGACCCGGCCGAGAAGCTGCTATTCGTGCTGTTTATCAAAAAGGAATTAAAATTGTTTCTATTAAAGATGATACGTCTATTCCCTATAATGGTTGTCGTCCACCCAAGCGTAGAAGAGTTTAAAAAAATTTTCTTTCTACAAGTTCTTATTTTGAATTAGATAAGTTTAAAGTCTAATCGTAATAGATAAAAAGGAGGATTTTCAAGAAACTTATTTAATTAATCGGAAATCACTAATGGAAATAAATAGTAAATGTAAGTGTGTTGATCTTGATTTATTAAACCCGAATGAATTTTATGGTCATTTTGTTTTTACAGCATTGGAAAAAAGTGAAGGGGCTACATTAGGTAATGTTTTAAGAAGAACTCTATTATCAAATTTATATGGTTTTAGAATTGTAGGTGTTCGAATCGCTGGTATAAAAAGTGAATTTGCTTCTTTAGAGGGTGTTCGTGAAGATCTTTTCGAAATTATGTTAAATTTGAAAGAACTTGTAATCTTAAATTATAATATAATGGACCCTACTTGTTATGGTCGGTTAAAAGCCTATGGGCCTGCTATTATTACAGCAGCATCATTAGAATTACCCAATAATGTTAAAATATTGAATCCGGGTAATCATTTATTAACAATTTCCGATAAATCATTGATTGAACTAGAAATAAAAATAGAGGCTGGAAAATCATATGTGTTAGCTAAAGACCAAAAACTAGAAGGAACTTCAGATTTTATTCCAATTGATTCAAGTTTTGCTCCAATTTCAAAAGTAAACTGGTATCTTAAATCCCTACCGCATTATATCGAAAAAAATAATGAGGAACTGCATCTAGAAATTTATACTAATGGAACCCTACTACCTCATCAAGCGCTATTACAAGCAAGAACAATAATAGGTTATATGTTATCTACAATTAAAATAATGGAATTTCCGTGCTTTGAGAGTTATCAAAAAAGAAAAATTGATAAAAAAAATCTAACAAATTCTCAACTATCAACTGAGGAATCTAATTATAACTATAAAGATAACGGAATAGTGAAATATTCATCAATTAAAAATAATACGAGTTTAGATGATATTAATGAAACTATAAAAAATACAAATAAATTAGAAAATAGTTCCTTATACTCTTTAGGGTTATCAACCCGAATAATTAAAGCATTAAAGAAAGTTAATATAAATTTTACCCGAGATTTAATTCAATACCCGTTATCAGACTTAATAGGTATTCCAGGTTTAGGAATTAAATCAGTAGAGGAAATAAAAAAGAAGTTAAATCAGTTCTATCAATTGTCTAAGAATGAATAATTCAATAAATTATTATTTATTTATAAAAATAATTAAATATTATTATGAAAGATACGTTTATTCCATCAAAACAGAATTTAAAAAAGCAATGGTATATAATTGATGCTAAAGATAAATGCTTAGGTCGATTGGCCACAGAAATATCAATTTTATTACGAGGCAAAAAAAAAGTTATTTTTACTCCTACACAAAACCTCGGAGATTCTATTATAATCATAAACGCAGAGAAAATATCTGTGAGTGGAAAGAAAAGGACACAAAAATTATATTTTCGTCATTCAGGTAGACCAGGTGGAAAAACTATTGAAACTTTTGAGGATTTACAAATGCGTATTCCGGAACGTATTCTTGAAAAAGCTATTAAAGGTATGCTTCCCAAGAATCGTTTAGGAAGAAAATTTTTTAAGAATTTAAGGATATATAAAGGGTCAAAGCATCCACATGTTTCACAAAAGCCACAAATAATAAAATTATTATAATTAAAATTTACAGTTTATGAAAAGTAAAGAAATTGATAATATCCATATCTATGGAATTGGAAGACGAAAAGAATCGATAGCAATTGTTTATTTAGTTCCATTTTTAGAATCGACTTCTGAAATACTCTGTGAAGTTAATGGTTACAAAGCCGAACAATATTTCCAGCAAAATTTTACTTATTTGAAAAAGATAAGTTTACCTTTAAAAATAGTAAAACTAGAGAAAAAGTATAAAATTATAGCAAATGTGAAAGGCGGAGGATTGACAGGACAAGCTGATTCAATAAAATTAGGAGTAACAAGGGCCCTCTGCAAACTTAATGAACTTAATTTTCGACCCACTTTAAAATTCAATGGTTTTTTAAAAAGGGATGCACGAATTAAGGAACGCCGAAAATATGGTTTAAAAAAAGCGAGAAAAGCTTCACAATATTCAAAACGTTAGTTAATATATATTTATATTAACATATATTTATATAGTATATTACTATGGTAAAAAAAAATTTACATCCAGAATGGTTTGAGAATACAAAAGTTTATTATGATGGCCAATTAATTATGATTGTAGGATCTACAAAACCTGAATTACATGTTGATATTTGGTCTGGAAACCATCCTTTCTACACAGGTTCACAACGATTAATTGATACAGAGGGTCGTGTTGAAAGATTTTTAAAGAAATACAAAATTGAAGATAATGGTAATATTAATAATAAGCAATAAATTTTAATTGACTATAAAAAAACTTTAATATATGCCTACTATACAACAATTAATTAGATTAAAACGTAGAAAAATTCAACCTAGAACAAAATCACCAGCATTAAAAAGTTGCCCTCAACGTCGAGGAGTCTGCACAAGAGTACATACAATAACACCCAAAAAACCTAATTCCGCAATAAGAAAAGTAGCCCGAGTTAGATTAACTTCTGGATTTGAAGTGACAGCTTATATACCAGGAATTGGCCATAATTTACAAGAACATTCGGTAGTTCTACTTCGGGGAGGAAGAGTTAAGGATTTACCTGGTGTAAGGTATCATATTATTAGAGGAACGCTTGATACTACTGGAGTAAAGGATAGACGGCAAGGGCGGTCAAAATATGGTATGAAAAAGCCAATAAAATAAAATTTTTTAGAATAAATTATGTCTCGTCGCACAAATAAAAAACGCAAATTTCCTAATGAAGATCCTGTTTATAATAGTTTTTTAGTTAGTTTAATGATATCGAAAATTTTGAAAAATGGAAAAAAAACAATAGCAGAGAAAATTCTTTATGAAGCTTTTGATATTATAAAACAAAAGACGGAAACTCAACCGTTAAAAATCTTTGAAATAGCCATAAAAAATGTCAGCCCGACAGTGAAAATAAAGGCTAAACGCATAGGTGGCTCCACTTATCAGGTACCTATCGAGGTAAAAAAATTTAGAGGAATTAATCTAGGTTTAAGCTGGATTCTTCAATTTGCTAAAGCAAGATCAGGGAAAACAATTGCTATAAAATTAGCCAATGAAATCATAGATGCTTCAAAAGGTTATGGTAATGCAATTCGTAAAAGGCATGAAACTCATCGAATGGCAAGATCAAATAAGGCTTTTGCACATTTTCGTTCGTAATAATAATTAAACGCCAAAAGTAAAAATATATATATATATGTATATGTATATAAGAAATAAGGAGGATAGACTTATGGCTCGGGAAAAATTTGATCGAACAAAACCACACATTAACATTGGAACCATTGGACACGTTGATCATGGTAAAACTACATTAACGGCAGCAATTACTGCTGTTTTATCCTTAGCCGGTAGTGCAAGTGCTAAAAAATATGAGGATATTGATGCGGCGCCCGAAGAACGCGCGCGTGGAATCACTATTAATACAGCTCATGTAGAATATGAAACAGAAACTCGTCATTACGCTCATGTTGATTGTCCCGGTCATGCTGATTATGTTAAAAACATGATTACTGGTGCAGCACAAATGGATGGTGCTATATTAGTTGTTTCAGCAGCCGATGGTCCTATGCCTCAAACGCGTGAACACCTTTTATTATCAAAACAAGTTGGTGTTCCACATATTGTAGTATTTCTAAATAAAGAAGATCAAGTTGATGACCTGGAATTAATAGAGTTAGTAGAATTAGAAGTTCGAGAATTACTATCTAATTATGAGTTTCCTGGAGATGATATTCCTATTGTTGCCGGTTCTGCCTTACAAGCTTTAGAAGCTATTAATGCTGAACCCACAATAAAAAAAGGAGATAATAAGTGGGTCGATAAAATTTATAATTTAATGGAAGAAGTTGATAATTATATACCAACGCCAATAAGGGATACTGAAAAAACATTTTTGATGGCAATTGAAGATGTTTTTTCAATTACCGGTCGAGGTACTGTAGCAACTGGTAAAATTGATCGTGGAATTATAAAAGTAGGTGAAACAGTAGAACTAGTAGGTTTAGGTGATACGAAATCAACAACAGTAACTGGTGTTGAAATGTTCCAAAAAACTTTAGATGAAGGTGTCGCTGGAGATAATGTTGGAATTTTATTACGGGGATTACAAAAGACAGAAATAGAACGTGGTATGGTATTGTCAAAACCTGGGACAATAACACCACATAACACATTTGAATCGGAGGTGTATGTTTTAACAAAAGAAGAAGGTGGACGTCATACACCCTTCTTTGTAGGCTATAGACCTCAATTTTATGTTCGTACAACAGATGTAACAGGTGAAATTTTACGTTTTACAGATGATAGTGGGTCCAAATCAGTAATGGTAATGCCTGGAGATCGTGTAAAAATGACAGCTGGTTTAATTTCTTTAATTGCAATTGAAGAAGGAATGAGATTTGCTATTCGAGAAGGTGGAAGAACGATTGGAGCTGGTGTTGTTTCAAAAATTCTTAATTAAATATTAATTTTATGTCAACAGAAAAAGTACGAATTATCTTACAGTCTTTTAATCATTTAAGATTATATAGCTCTTGCAATGTAATACTTAATGTATTAAGTCAGGAAAAGTGTATTACTAATATCTCAGGTCCGGTATCCTTCCCTACTAAAAAAAGATCATATTGTGTTTTGCGATCTCCGCATGTTAATAAAGATTCACGTGAACAATTCGAGATTCGCCGCTATAAAAAAATGATTGATATTGAATCTAATTCTGATGAAATAATTAATACTCTATTATTACTGGATCTGTTTCCAGGTGTTTCCACTAAATTATTTAATTATAAATAATTAGTATTAACGAAATAGTTGCATTTCTGTTTTAGTTTAAGACTAAAACCGAAATGCAACTATTTCGCTAGTACTAATTCTTCTAATTTAAAATTTGCTGTATTCGTCCCACTATAGTTGACTTTTATGAATCTTACTAATATTGGATAATTTGAACCACCTTGCTCTATTGTAGCGACAGTTCCTACATCATTATACCAATATGATTCTTTTCTTAAAATGCGGACTTTTGATCCCTTCTCTATCATAATTAGTTATTTCTATTCTATATAAGATTAAATATTACAATATATCATATTTTATATTTTTGGAAGTTTACAGAAAACTCTTATAAACTTGTTTTTTAATATCCTTTATGTTAATAATAATATTGTAATACTATTATTAACATAAAGGATAATTATTTATGAAGAATGAAACCCCCAAAATTTTTTATATAATTTTAGTAGGGCTTGCATTTATCTCAGGTTTTATTTATTTTAAATGGGATTCTATCCTAGACTTAATTACTAATTTGATTAACTTTAAAGAAAGTCACCCAAGTAATATAATTAGTTTTGAGAAATTTTTAAGTTATCTAGAAAATGGTGACATAAAAAAAGTGGACTTATATGAGAATGGTGAAATTGTTGTGTTTGATATCATTGATTCAATCAGTTCAAAATTACAACATGTCAGTGTAAAAGTACCTATCAGAAATTCATCTTTAATATTAAAATTAAGAGAATATCAAATAGATTTCACTGCCCATCCTTCTGTATCTTTCAATTCAGCATGGTCAATTCTAAGTATTTTTCTAATCCCAGTTTTATTGTTTGTTGTTTTTCAATTATTTTTTTCAGAAGGTAGCAATTACGATTTTTTTGGTAATTTGGGCAAAGCTCGAGCAAAAATTCAGTTAGATGCTAATACGGGTGTTTCATTTAAGGATGTTGCTGGTATCGATGAAGCAAAACAAGAATTTGAAGAATTTGTTTCTTTTTTAAAAATGCCCCAACTATTTACAGCTGTTGGTGCGAATCCACCAAAAGGTGTTATAATAGTTGGTCCTCCAGGTACAGGGAAGACTTTACTAGCAAAAGCAATAGCTGGAGAAGCGGGTGTACCTTTTATTAGTATCTCTGGATCAGAATTTGTTGAAATGTTTGTTGGTATAGGAGCTTCACGAGTTCGTGATTTGTTTGAAACTGCAGAACGTAATTCTCCTTGCATTTTATTTATCGATGAAATTGATGCCATTGGTAGACAAAGGGGAACAGGAGTAGGGGGTACTAATGATGAGCGTGAACAAACATTAAATCAAATTCTGACAGAAATGGATGGATTTAAACCTACAAGTGGAATTATTGTAATTGCAGCAACAAATAGAGCTGATGTTTTAGATTCTGCATTATTACGTCCTGGACGTTTTGATCGTCAAATCACTGTTTATTTACCAGATATATATGGGCGTATAGAAATTTTAAAAGTCCATAGTCGAGATAAAAAAATTGATTCAAAAACTTCACTTAAATTTATCGCGCAACGTACAGCAGGTTTCTCTGGAGCTGATCTAGCTAATATTCTTAATGAGGCTGCTATTCTAACTGCTAGAGCTAATTTAGAGACTATAACTATTAGACAAATCTATACAGCAATTGAAAGAATCATTGCAGGATTAGAGGGAGTTTTACTAAATGACTCACGAAATAAAAGATTAGTAGCTTATCACGAAGTAGGACATGCTTTAGCGGGTACATTATTAAAAAATCATGATGATGTTCAAAAAGTAACATTAATTCCAAGAGGACGTGCTCAAGGATTAACATGGTTTACACCTGATGAGCAACCTCTTCTAACACGTGGTCAATTATCTTCTCGATTAATAGGAACACTTGGTGGTCGGGCAGCAGAAAAAGTTATTTTTGGAAAAATGGAAATCACTAGTGGTGCTAGTAATGACTTTTTTAAAGTCAATTCTTTAGCAAGACAAATGGTTACAAGATTTGGAATGTCTAGTTTAACTCCTATGGCGATGGAATTACCTAAACCGACGATTTTTTTTGGGCGACGTCTACAAACTAGACCGGATTGCTTTCTTGATGTTGCTGATCAAGTTGATATACAAATTATTGAAATTGTGGAAGATGGATTTGGGAAAGCTTGCACTATATTGGAGAGGAACCGTCTATTATTAGATCAGTTATCAACATTACTAACTCAAATTGAAACGATCGATGGAAAAGACTTTGAACAATTTGTAAGTAAATATACTGGTTTACCTAAGCAGACTAAACTAGAGCCATTATCTTAAAAATTAACTTTTTATTGGATAATTTCGTATAAGTTATAATTAAAGAGGATTTTATTTAATCATAGTTTATTTTTATTATAAACTATGATTAAATAAAATCCTCTTTAATTACCTAAACTCTGCCAATCCACATCAACATCGTTTAAAATTAATGATGAATTATAGATTTGTAGAATTATCAATAAAAAAACTAAGAATAATAGCATCGCGATACCCATAATTAATGTTGTAGCCCATCCAGGTGCTACCTTGCCATACTCAGAATTTAAAGGTCTTAAAATATCACCTAATTTTGTTTTAAAAGCCATAATTTTTTTAAGTTAAATTAATTAATAAGAATTTTTGTCAGTATAATAATTCAATAAAAGAGTAAAACTTATGGAAACATCTGTTATTTTGTTGATTTTTGTTTGTAGTTTTTTAATAACAATCACTACTTATTCAACTTATAGATCATTTCGATCAGGGTTAAGGGATCCTTTTGAAGAGCATGAAGATTAATCATACTGGATACTTTAGATTTATTAATAAACATAAATCTAAAGTATTTTATTCTTTTATAACTCTAGGCGGATCACGGAAAAAAACAGCAAAAAAGAGAACCATTAATGTCCCTATTAATAACGTTGAATATACTAAAGCTGGCTGTGAAAGTTGTGAAAAGTCAATACTCATATTTTTCCTTTTAATTAATAATTAGAAAATAAATTAAACCACACCCTGTTTACGAGTTGTTTCATCCCCTAGTTTTTGGAATGCACCAAACTCAACTTGCTCTGTAACTTCTGATCCAATACCAGTAAATACATCACGAAAGATAGTACGGGACCCATGCCATAAATGACCTAAGAAAAAGAATAGTGCTAAATTTAAATGTCCAAATGTGTACCAACCCCGTGGACTACTTCTAAATACACCATCAGACTCTAGACTTGTTCTATCAAACTCAAAAACCTCCCCAAGTTGAGCTTTACGAGCAAACTTTTTCACAGTTGGTGCATCTTTGAATGATTGACCATTTAATTTACCACCGTAAAAACTTACGTTTACACCAACTTGTTCAATACTATACTTTGATTCAGCACGTCTAAATGGAATATCTGCACGAATAATCCCATCTTTATCAATTAAAATGACAGGGAATGTTTCAAAGAAAGCAGGCATACGACGCACAGTCAACTCACGCCCTTCACGATCTCTAAAAATTGGATGACCTAACCAAGCTTCAGCTATCCCGTCCCCTTTATTCATAGGACCAGATCTAAATAACCCTCCTTTTGCTGGATTATTACCAATGTAATCATAAAATGCTAATTTATCGGGAAGACTTGACCAAGCTTCAGTTTCTGACAAACCTTCATTTAAAGCTGTTTCAACTCGACGTTCAATCTCTTGTTGAAAATACCCACTATCCCATTGGTATCTTGTTGGTCCAAATAACTCAATAGGAGTGGTTGCTGATCCATACCACATAGTACCCGAAGTAATAAAAGCTGCAAAGAAAACAGCTGCAATACTACTTGATAGAACTGTTTCAATATTTCCCATTCTTAATGCACGGTATAATCTTTGAGGAGGTCGTAATGTTAAATGGAAACCACCTGCTAAAACACCAAAACTACCAGCTGCTATATGGTGTGCAGCAATTCCTCCTGGATTAAAAGGATTAAAACCATTTGGACCCCATGATGGCGCAACAGGTTGAACCTGTCCAGTTAATCCATAAGCATCGGAAACCCAAATACCTGGTCCAAAGAATCCAGTTACATGAAAAGCACCAAACCCAAAACATAACAAACCAGATAAGAATAAATGAATACCAAAAATTTTCGGTAAATCTAAGGATGGTTCACCGGTTCTTGGATCACGAAATAATTCAAGATCCCAGTATACCCAATGCCAAACTGCAGCTAAAAAACAAAGACCTGACAGTATTATATGAGTATATGCTACTCCTTCATAGCACCATAAACTTACAAGAGGTTCAGTTTTCTCACCTGCTATATCCCACCCGGTCCAGGAATCTGAAACCCCTAATCTTGTCATAAAAGGCATAACAAACATACCTTGACGCCACATAGGATTTAAAATCGGATCTGAAAAATCAAAAACAGACAATTCATATAATGCCATCGAACCAGCCCATCCAGCAACTAATCCTGTGTGCATTATATGAACTGCAATTAGTCGTCCTGGGTCATTAAGAACTACAGTATGAACACGATACCAAGGTAATGCCATTTAGTATAACTCCTATTCAGTGAATATCTTTTTGACTTTCTTACTATAGAGTCTATATATAATATATACAAACCCAAAAAATTTGACAAATTAACTAGGGCTAATTAATATAATAATACGTTATTATTTTGATTTAAAATAAATTTTACTTGTAATAGTTACCTGGTTTTGATTTCAAATTTAAGTGTATGCCTACCTTTAAAATACATATGGTATGTCCAAAAGAACGAATTGATGCAATTTATGATTGTGCAGATGATGTCTATATATTAGATGCAGCCGAAGAGGTAGACTTAAATTTACCATATTCTTGCCGAGCTGGAGCATGTTCAACTTGTGCAGGAAAATTATTAAAAGGAAAAGTAGATCAATCAGAACAAGCTTTTTTAGAGGATGATAAAATAGAATGTGGTTATATATTAACTTGTGTGGCCTACCCTCGAAAAGATTGTAAAATTGCATCTCATGTAGAAGAGGAAATTTTCTAAAATTTTCAAATCACAATATCTAGTAGCTTAAATATTAAAATAAAACTCAAATTACTATACTTAATAGCTTTGCGTTTATTTTAATATTTATAATAAAAAATTTATATTTAAAAATACATTTGGTGCTATTTAAGTGTCACAATAGCACCAGCTTCTTCAAGGGATTTTTTAGCTTCTTCAGCAGCAGGTTTTGCCAATCCTTCTTTAATGACTTTTGGTGTATTTTCTACGACTTCTTTGGCTTCTTTTAACCCTAATTCTGTTATTGATCGAACAACCTTTAAAATAGCAATTTTTTTATCTTTAGGAACTTCGTCTAAACTAATATCAAATTCTGTTTTTTCCTCTATTGCTTTATTATCATCTTCACTAGATGTTGCACCCGGATTTATCATCATAACTCCACCACCACCTCCTGTAGATGCATCCACATTAAATGTTTCTTCTATTGATTGAACTAATTCAGTAGCTTCTAATAATGTTAATGTTTTTAATTCTTCAATTAAAGTTAAAATTTTTTCAGTCATAATTTTATACTATATTTTAAATTTATTTTATCATTTTAATGTTGAAATATCTAATTGGATTGATGGTCCCATTGTACTAGAAATATGAAAAGTTTTAAAATAACGACCCTTTACGCCTATGGGCTTATTATTTTCTATCGAAGTATAAATAGCAACTAAATTTTCTAACAAATCTGACTCAGTAAAATTACTTTTTCCTATTAGTAAATGAACAATCCCTGTTTTATCAGCACGATATTCTACTTTACCTTTTTTAAACTCTTGTAATGTCAACCCTATATCAGTAGTTACTGTGCCGGCTTTTGGTGAAGGCATTAAACCTTTTGGACCTAAAATTCGACCTAATTTAGCTAATTTAGGCATCATATCAGGTGTAGCGATCAAAATATCAAAGTTTAACTCACCTCTTGTTATTGTTTCTATTAAATCATCAGAACCTATTATATCAGCTAATTCTAAATATTCCGATTTAATAGCTTCTGAAGATATTAATACTGCTATACGTTTTGTTTTTCCGGTCCCTTTAGGTAATATTAAAGTACTTCGTAATTGTTGATCACTGTACTTAGGATCAATTGATAATGCAACGTGAACTTCAATAGATTCCACAAATTTAGCATTTGCCGTTTCTTTTACAAGACTAATAGCTTCCTTTTGATGATATAAACGTTTCTCTACTTTTTGTTTGTTATTTTGTATTCGTTTATTTAATTTTTTCATTCTTTTTTAAATCCATTCTAAGAATTTTCAACTCTATTAATCATTTATTGTAATTCCCATATTTTTTGCAGTTCCAGCAATAATTTTAAAAGCACTATCTATATTTTTTGTATTTAGATCTGATAACTTGATTTGGGCTATTTTTACAACTTCACTTTTTTCTATTGACCCAACAATTTGTTTATTTGGTTCAGCAGCACCTTTTTTTATGTTGAGAGCTTTAATCAGTAGTACAGATGCGGGAGGCGTTTTCAATATAAAAGTATAAGACCTATCTTCATAAACTGATATTTCGACTGGAATAATTAAACCACTTTGATCAGCTGTTCTTGCATTATACTCTTTACAAAAAGCTGCTATATTAACACCATGTTGGCTAAGAGCTGGACCTACAGGGGGTGCAGGAACAGCCTTGCCTGCTGATAGGGCTAATTTTATTATACTGGTTACTTTTTTTCCCATACATTTAATATTTAATAATATATATTTATCTATTAATATTTTTTTGATCTGATTAATTTTAAAATTTTTAGGTTAAAATAAAATTTCTAGTTTCTGTTATTTACATAATATAGCAATAGCACGCGTCTTGAAGGACTTGAACCCTCGACACTAGGTTTTGGAGACCTATGTTCTACCAACTGAACTAAAGACGCTCTTCAGAAAAGTTAAAGAGGAATTATTATTATAATATAATGCTTTAATCTTTATTTTTCTGTCAAACTAATTCTGCTACCAAAGAAAATACATAATATTTAATAAATATTATAAGGACTTTTTCGAATTAAAATGTTAAAATAAATTTAAATATCAAAAAACCGAAGAAATTTTGGATCAAAAATTAATTTCGTTGAACCTATTGGTCCGTTTCGATGTTTCGCTATAATAAGTTCGATTGTATTTTTTTCAGAATTTTCCTTATTATAATAATCATCACGATATAGCATAATAACAATATCAGCATCTTGTTCAATTGAATTATGAACAACTATACGATTTACTAGATAATTTGAATAACTTGAAATCCTCAAATCATAGACATTCCCTAATTTCTGATAATTTATTTTAATTATCTTATCCCATGTAATAAAAGATTTATGATAATAAGTTCTAGAACTAAGATAAAAGAATAATTTTATACTAATTAAATCATTTGATGCTACTTGGTTAAGTTTTTTCCAACCTTTTTCGGTTAAAATTTTATGATCACTAGTTAAAAATATTGACCAACCGAGATTAGTACTTAGCTTATAAATAGGTTTTTGTCCAGTAAATTTAATATCAAAAAGTTTTTGTTTAGACAATAATCTACCAGTCCAGCAATAAATGGTGGAATTTTTTGTTTTATTGATAACCAAGTTGTCAAAGAAAAAATTAATACATCCACTCTCTCTTAAATCTGCTAAAATTGGTTTTTTGTTTACTCGACTTTCCACATTTCTACTTAATTGAGATAAAACAATAATTGGTATATTTAAATCACGAGCTAATTTTTTGAGCGCTCGGGTAATTTTTGATAACTCTTGAACTCTATTTATATTTTGATCTACTTCTTCTAAAAGTTGTAAATAGTCTATAACGACTAAACTTATTTTTTTTATTGACTCAAAATTAATACTTTTTACTTTTAATTTAACATCATTAACCGATAGTTCTGGGGTATCATCAATAAAGAGTTTTAAACTTGATAATTTATTAATAACTCTATGTATTTGAAACCATTCAGTCTCTTTAATTCGTGATGCTCTTAATCTAGTACTTGTTATTTTTACTTCCGACGCCAATAATCGATATAGCAGTTGTTGTTTCGTCATTTCTAGACTAAAAAAAACTACTGATGTATCATGAGATTGGGCAATATTTTTTGCTAAATTAAACGCGAAAGCTGTTTTCCCCATTGAAGGTCGACCAGCAATAATAATCAAATCAGAATTTTGAAACCCCTGAGTTATTATATCAAGTTCTATAAAAGTTGTTTTTAATCCAGATAAGTGTGGACTTTTTAAGCCTTGCTCCATTTCTTTAGCGATTTGTTGTAAACCTTGTTTAACGCTGATTAGATGTTTTGTTGATTTATTTTCTGCGAGACGAAAATAACTTTGTTCAATTTTTGCAAAAATAGTTTCTAAAGGAAGATTTGTTAAATAACCTAATTCAATTATTTCCTCACCAAGTTGAATCAATAATCTCCGTAAATATTTTTCATAAATTAAGCTTAGATACTCATCTAAATTATTTATCTTGGATATTTGATTTAGTAATTTTAAAATAATATGTGAACCTCCAATTTTTAATAAAAATCCATTATCTTGAATCCAGGTAATTAAATTTATATAATCAATAGTCTTTCCTTCAGCATAAAGTATTAAGAGAGCCTTATATATAATTTGATGAGTTTCTAAGTAGAAAGCTTCAATAGGTAGTTTTTGACTGACGACTAAAATTGTTTCAGGCATTGTTAAAATGCTACTTAAAACTAATCTTTCAGCTAAAAGGTTATATGGTAATATTGTTTTTAAATTAGATGATCTTAAGTTGTTCATTTTAACAATATTCTATTCTGCTAAAATTTCTAGATTCACGTTAGCAATAATGTTATTTGCTAATTTAATTTTAATAGTATATTTCCCTAATTGTTTAAGTTCTGGAAATTCCAGCTGGTTTTTATTAAGTTTCATTTCTAACTTAACTTTCTCGTTTAATAGATCTAATATCTGTTTTTTTGTAATTTTTCCGAAAAATACTCCATCCTCTTTGATTTTTTTATAGATTACAAATTTATTAAAACTTTCTAATAATTCCTTATTTTCTTCACAGTTTTTAAGAAATTGTTTTTCTTTTATTTCTATATCTTTTTGTTTTAATTCAAATTTGTAAATTAAAGTATTGGTTGCTACTTTAGCAAGTTTTCCAGGAATTAAATAATTTCTAAGATATCCGGGTTTAACTTTAATAATAGTTCCTTCTTTTCCTAAAGTATCTATATTTTTCGATAAGATAACTTGAACAGTTTTTTTAGTCATTTTTTATTCTTAAAATTTATTTTTTTAGTTAATAGTTGTATTGTATGAAATCTAAAAAAAAAAGTTAAAATTTATTGCAAGTTTTCTCTAATTAATAATTATTCTAATACTTCCCTTATTGAAATATTATATATTATGGTTAATATCTTTTCTAAATTTAACATAAACACTTTTCCCAAATGAGTAAAATTATTCAATTATTAATAACCCTCTAAATTAATTTAATAATACTATAAATCTTAAGAAAAGATAACAAGACTAAAAAGATATATAATAGTAGTAAAATAGTCCTCAGTAGCTCAGTGGTAGAGCAATCGGCTGTTAACCGATTGGTCGTAGGTTCAAGTCCTACCTGGGGAGAAGTTCTATATACCTAACATAAAATATATTAATAATAATTTAATATTTTGTTGGTTTAAAGAAAGAAATTATGTTACTAACTATTAGAAAAGTTAAATAACTTATAATATATAATGTAAATTAGCTGATTAGATAAGTTTGATAGATATGAACTAATGTTGTTTCTTTTATCTACTTTATTATTGCTTAAAGTTCATAATTAATAATCTATTTATGTCTATTGCAATTGGACAATCAGAACGTGGTGGTTTATTCGACCTTGTAGATGATTGGTTAAAACGAGATCGTTTTGTTTTTGTTGGTTGGTCAGGTTTACTATTATTTCCTTGCGCTTATTTAGCACTTGGTGGTTGGTTTACTGGAACAACCTTTGTTACTTCATGGTATACACATGGGTTAGGAACTTCGTATTTAGAAGGTTGTAATTTTTTAACGGCAGCTGTTTCATCACCAGCTAATAGTATGGGACATTCCCTTTTACTTCTATGGGGTCCTGAAGCTAAAGGAAATTTCACACAATGGTGTCAAATCGGTGGATTATGGACTTTTGTGGCTTTACATGGTGCATTTGCGTTAATTGGATTTTGTCTACGACAATTTGAAATTGCACGTTTAGTAGGTATTCGTCCATATAATGCAATTGCTTTTTCTGGACCTATTTCAATCTTTGTTTCGGTTTTTTTATTATATCCATTAGGTCAAGCTAGTTGGTTTTTTGCTCCAAGTTTTGGAGTAGCAGGAATATTTCGTTTCTTATTATTTTTACAAGGATTTCATAATTGGACCTTAAATCCTTTTCATATGATGGGTGTGGCCGGTATCTTGGGGGGAGCTTTATTATGTGCTATTCATGGAGCTACTGTAGAAAATACGTTATTTGAAGATGGCGACGCGGCGAATACATTTCGTGCATTTACTCCAACTCAATCGGAAGAGACATATTCTATGGTTACAGCAAATCGCTTTTGGTCACAAATTTTTGGTGTAGCCTTCTCAAATAAACGTTGGTTACATTTCTTTATGCTATTTGTACCCGTGACAGGATTATGGACAAGTGCTGTTGGTATCGTAGGACTTGCTCTTAATTTAAGAGCTTATGACTTTGTATCACAGGAGCTCCGCGCTGCAGAAGATCCAGAATTTGAAACATTCTATACTAAAAATATTTTATTAAACGAAGGTATTCGCGCTTGGATGGCTGCACAAGATCAGCCACATGAAAACTTTGTATTTCCTGAGGAGGTTTTACCACGTGGAAACGCCCTTTAATATTGTAGCTGGTAGAGATATTGAATCTACAGGTTTTGCCTGGTGGTCTGGTAATGCCCGTCTAATTAATGTATCTGGTAAGTTATTAGGTGCACATGTAGCTCATGCTGGTATCATGGTTTTTTGGACAGGGGCTATGACATTATTTGAAGTTTCTCATTTTATTCCAGAGAAACCTTTATATGAACAAGGCTTTATTTTAATTCCTCATTTGGCAACATTGGGATGGGGTGTAGGGCCTGGGGGAGAAATTATAAATACATATCCATATTTTGTTGTTGGAGTTGTACACCTAGTTTCTTCTGCGGTACTGGGTTTCGGTGGAATTTATCATTCCTTAATTGGTCCTGATACACTTGAGGAATCTTTTCCATTCTTTGGCTATGACTGGCGTGATAAAAATAAAATGACATCAATTTTAGGTATTCATTTAATTTTCCTTGGTTTAGGATCTCTTTTATTCGCTTTCCGAGCTATGCCTGGTAACTTATTTAGCTATGGATTATATGACACTTGGGCTCCTGGAGGTGGAGATGTTAGATTTATTGATAATCCAACTATAAATCCTTTTATTATTTTTGGTTATGTCTTTAAATCACCTTTCGGTGGTGATGGTTGGATTGCTTCAATTGATAACATGGAAGATCTTGTAGGTGGTCATATATGGGTAGGTGCCCTTTGTTTACTTGGGGGTGTATTCCATATTGTAACTAAACCTTTTGCTTGGGCACGTAGAGCTTTTGTTTGGTCAGGGGAAGCCTATTTATCTTATAGTTTAGCAGCATTATCTCTTATGGGACTTACTGCTTCTATATTCGTTTGGTACAATAATACAGCGTATCCTAGCGAATTCTTTGGTCCTACTGGACCTGAAGCTTCTCAAGCACAAGCTTTTACTTTTTTAGTCAGAGATCAAAGATTAGGTGCTAATGTGGCATCAGCACAAGGACCTACTGGTCTAGGAAAATATTTAATGAGATCACCTAGTGGTGAAATTATATTCGGTGGAGAAACAATGCGTTTTTGGGATTTACGTGCTCCATGGGTAGAACCTTTGCGTGGTCCAAATGGTTTAGATATTAATAAAATTAGAAATGATATTCAACCATGGCAAGAACGTCGAGCAGCAGAGTATATGACTCACGCTCCTTTAGGGTCTTTAAATTCGGTTGGTGGTGTTGCTACTGAAATAAACTCTGTAAATTATGTTTCTCCTCGTTCTTGGTTAACAACTTCTCATTTTTTCTTAGGTTTCTTTTTATTAGTTGGTCATTGGTGGCATTCAGGTCGTGCTAGAGCTGCTGCTGCAGGTTTTGAAAAAGGTATAAATCGTCAAACAGAAGCTGTACTTTCAATGCGTCCAATTGATTAGTGTAACGGAAATTTAATCTTGAACTTTATTCTATTTCATCATAGTAATTTTTTTAATAATCTATTCGTTTTGTAGTAGATTATTAAAATTAATCAATATATCAATTTTAATAATCTCTTTTATTCCAAATGATATCGCCTTTCTCCTAACTTTACTAGAATTTTAAATTATACTTATCATAATATTGTATTATTTATAAACTAATCGTTAAATTTTCTGTCTTTATTATCAAAAGAGCTGGTGAAAGGAATTGAACCTTCAACCTACTGATTACAAATCAGTTGCTCTACCAATTGAGCTACACCAGCGTTTTAGATTAATTTAGAGTTTTTAGGGTGAATGACGGGACTTGAACCCGCGAATGGCGGAATCACAACCCACTGCCTTAACCACTTGGCTACATCCACCTTATTAAAATTAAAGCATCTATAATTATATAGTATACTTTATAACATATATATATATATAATAACGAAAAATGAGTTATATTAAAAAAAAAGCTTTTTTTTTTCAATTGCTTTAAATAACGATCAATATAAAATATTTACTATTCAACCTTTTCAAATATTTGAATTTCTAGAGTTTCTTAATTATCCAAAGGAACTGGTTATTCTAGAACATAATGGAAAGATAAATAATAAGTTGACTCTAAGATCAAAATATGTAAAACGAGACGATAAAATAGAAATTATCACAATTGTTGGTGGTGGTTAATTTTCTAAAGTTATCGAAATCTTACCACGTTCTATATCTTTAGAAACAATTTTGAATAATAATTGATCTCCACGACTATAAAAGGAGGTAAGATCTAGTGTTTGGTTTTGACAAATTTCCGAAATATGGGCTAAACATTTTACCCCTAAAATATTAATAAAAATACCAAACTCTTTAATAGAAACAATATTTCCTAAATAGAGTGAACCAATTATTAAATTTTTATTAACTTTATTGAAAACTGCGGATGTGGAACTTATATGAGCAATATGAAAAGAATCTTTAATCTCGAGGAATTTAAAAGGTATAAAAATATTTGGATTACTTGTTCTACGATAGTATTTAGGTATATTTGCATTTAGTATAAAAAAACATAAATCATTAAAGCTTACTAGCTTTCCTCTTCCTAATGAATTTCCAATTTTCGCATAAATAATCATATTTGTAAAATCTAATTGCCTTAATCGATTCCATAAGTAAATGTATTTTACCCGTTTTAATGAAACAATTATTCGCTTATTTTTTTTAATATCAAGAATTAAAAATTCAGCAATAAAATTAATATTTAATAACTCTTCAGTATTTGTTATTTTAGAGAGAGATAACTCTTTTAAGGGTAAAAAACATATTTGTTCTAAACCTAGATCGATTAAGGCATAATTTGGTTCTAACCCTATTAAAATACCTGCCAATATATCGTTTTTTTTTATTTGATAACTATGTTTTGATAATAATAAACCAAATTTATTAAAATTAAATCTTGAGGTAATAATAGACATTATTATAATTTCTCTTTCTCGTTAATTTTAGACTAAAAATGAATTTTCCTATCAGAATATATATATATATATATATCTTTTTTGTTACTCGATTTCTCGATTTAAGAACTTATTTTGGCTTTAATAAATGTTAAATTATTTTGCTCTGAATAGCGCTCCATAAATCTCATAAAACGATCCCAAGCTTCAGCATTTTTCATAATATAAATGGCTTGAAGAGTTTTTGGTTTACCTTGAATAAATTTTGCATTAATATCTCTTGTACTTAAAGTACCCTCGTTATCAATAAGAAACATTCCAGTTATTTCCCTCTGTGAACTAATACCTGCATAAAATAAACTAGCATCTTCAAAAATAAACGTTGCTGTACCCGTAGTACCATCAGGTGAACGCGTTATATTAATAAGTGGAATAGTAGTTTCTTCAATTCCTTTAATAAATTGTATTACAGCTTTCATAAAACTCCTAAATCCAATTTTTTTACTTAGTCAATGCAATATACTCTTTATTTAAATCATTGTCAATTATAATTTTTATTTATTTTAAATCCCATTAACAATCAGTATTAATATATTATATATATATGTTATAATGATTGTTAAGCAAATAAAGTCAAGGGTGGTTGGCTCAGTGGTAGAGCGTCTGCCTTACAAGCAGAGGGTCACTGGTTCGAATCCAGTACTACCCAGTCTCTATTTACGTATTTCAAAGGGCTCATCGTCTAATGGATAAAGACCGGAACCTTCTAAGTTCCTAATGTAGGTTCAATTCCTGCTGAGCTCACTTTAAAAAAGGTTTCTTTCTAATTATGCTATGCAACTCTTTAAAGTGTTGCGCTTCTTGACGTTATTTTAAAGATCTAGTATTATTATATTAAGTAAATTATTGTTAAATCTTTTAGTTTTCAGGTTTTTAAAAAACTAATAAAATTATGTCTCACTATACTTCTATTAAAACAAAATATACAAATTCTAAGATCTTAAAGAAAGTGATAAACAAACTTGGTTTTCCCTATATAGAACATCAATTACATCAAACTATTGAGGTTCCAATAGTTAATTCTGACTATTTAAAATCTAGTATATACGATACCACTCACCAAAATTATTTGGCTTTTAAATATAATAAATTATCTTACGATATAATCACAGATTCTCGATCTTGGACTCAAAAAGAAATTATTTCTCTATTTTTAAAGAAACTAGAGTTAAATTATGGTTATGCTGAAACCATTTATCAGGCTCTTGATTTAGGTTTTGTTAGATCACGCGTTATTAAGATGAATAAAAAGCATAATCGATTTATCTTTCAACGTTTTGTTGAAACGAAGTTTTAAATTCTTTTCTATTATAGAGAAGAATTATTTTGTCAAGGGATTTATATAAGATTGAATAAGATCAAATCAATAGATAGAATTTTTTTACAAACATTATAATTAATTATAATGTTTGTAAAAAAATTCTATCTATTGACGTTTTGTCGTATTAAAAATGAAATTAAAAAATTTATGATTCATATTAGAAATATAATAAATAAATTAGTAGATATTATATAAATATATATATTTATTAATAAATTTAAGTAATTAATTATATCTAAATAAAGTAACTAAGTTGTAAACTATTATTATTATGAATAATACAAATACTAATCTACAACAATTTGTTAATCAACCATATAAGTATGGTTTTTTTACTGATATTGAAACTGAAACACTTCCACCCGGGTTAAATGAAAAGATAGTAAGAAATATTTTAAGAAAAAATAATGAACCTGATTATATGTTCAAATTTCGAATGGGGGCATTAAAAAGGTGGAGAAAAATGAAAAATCCTACCTGGGCAAAATTAGATATTTTAGATATAGATTATCAAAAAATTATTTACTACTCTGTACCAAAGAAAAAAAAAACTTTAGCTAACTTGGATGAGATCGATCCAGAAATAAAAAAAACATTTGACAAATTAGGAATTTCTCTTAACGAACAAAAACGTTTAGCAAATGTTGCTGTTGACGCAGTTTTTGATAGTGTTTCAATTGCGACCACATTCAAAGAAGAATTGGAAAAATATGGAGTTATTTTTTGTTCAATATCAAAAGCTATTATAAATTATCCTCATTTAGTAAAATATTTTTTGGGTACAGTAATACCTTCAGGAGACAATTTTTTTGCTGCTCTAAATTCGACTGTCTTTACAGATGGGTCCTTTTGTTATATCCCTAAAAATTTACGATGTCCTTTAGAATTATCAACATATTTTCGAATCAATAATAGAGAAGCTGGACAATTTGAACGTACGCTAATCATTGCAGAAGAAGGTAGTTATGTCAGCTATCTTGAAGGATGTACAGCTCCCCAATATGATACCAATCAACTCCATGCAGCTATTGTTGAATTAATTGCATTAAAAAATGCAGAAATAAAATATTCGACAGTTCAAAATTGGTATGCGGGGGATAAAAATGGTATAGGAGGGATTTTTAATTTCGTGACCAAACGTGGATTAGCTATAGGAGAAAACTCAAAGATTTCCTGGACACAAGTAGAAACTGGTTCTGCTATTACTTGGAAATACCCAAGTTGTGTATTAATTGGTCCTTACTCGAAAGGAGAATTTTATTCAGTAGCTTTGACAACTAATCGACAACAGGCCGATACAGGAACTAAAATGATTCATATAGGTGCAAATACCACAAGTCAAATTATTTCTAAAGGGATATCAGGGGGTTATTCAAAAAATAGTTACAGAGGATTAGTTAAAATTGGCACAAAAGCTTTAAATAGTAGAAATTTTTCTCAATGTGATTCACTCTTGTTTGGAATAAATGCTCAAGCAAATACTTTTCCTTACATACAAGTACAAAACTCAACTTCAAAAATAGAGCATGAAGCTTCTACTTCAAAAGTTGGTGAAGAACAGATTTTTTATCTTTTACAGCGAGGGATTAATACTGAGGATGCTGTTACTTTAATACTTACGGGCTTTTGTAAAATTGTTTTTAATGAACTGCCAATTGAGTTTGCTACTGAAGTTGAACACTTATTACGGATAAAATTAGAAGGAAGTGTCGGATGATTAAAAAAACTAAACTACCATTATTAGAAATTAAAAATTTACATGCAAATATTGATGATAGTAAAATTTTGAAAGGAATTAATTTATCAATTTTTGAAGGAGAAGTACATGCTATAATGGGAGTAAATGGTTCTGGTAAAAGCACTCTTTCTAAAGTAATTGCTGGTCATCCCTCTTACAGCATTACAAAAGGAGAAATATTATTTGAAGGGAAAGATATTTCTGATTTAGAACCAGACCTACGTTCACATTTAGGTTTATTTTTAGCCTTTCAATATCCTATTGAAATTGCAGGGGTTGATAATCAAGAGTTTTTAGCAGCTATATATAATGCTAAACAATTATCAAGAGATTTACCAAAAGTTAACCCCTTAACTTTTTATGAACTAGTAAAAGAAAAGTTAAAAATGGTTAAATTAGATGAACGTTTTATATCTAGAAATGTTAACGAAGGGTTCTCTGGGGGGGAAAAAAAACGTAATGAAATTTTACAATTCGCTCTATTAGATTCAAAAGTAGGGATTCTTGATGAAACAGATTCAGGGCTTGATATAGATGCATTAAAATCTATTTCTGAAACAATTAATACATTAATAAAGAAAAAAAATAAAAGTATAATTCTTATTACACATTATAAACGTTTATTAGAATATATAAAACCTGATTTTATTCATATTATGGATGATGGAAAAATAGTTAAAACTGGGGATAGTAAGATAGCAAATATATTAGAAGAAAAGGGTTATGATTGGATAAAAAAATAGTAAATAAAAGTTACCAAAATAGGTATATACCTATTTCGCTAGCTTTTAATATTTAGATCAAAACAAAAAATTCTATTGGTATTAGACTAATAGAAATGGATAAAGTTTTTTAACGGTGACTTTTATTTTTTTATTGTTCACATTTAATGTAACGATACCTTCGATTAATAAATAATCTTGTACTTTGTAATATTTCAAAAAATCCTCTCGATGATCACCCCAAAGTAAAAGTATAATTTCATTTTTCGAGTTTTTTTGACGGCTAGTTGGAAATTCTACTTTTATTTCAATTGTTTCATAATCTTTAAACATTAGATGGATTGGAGGTTTAACAACTTTTACGATAAAAAAAGCGTGGTTCATATTTTCTTTTTTTTTTTATTAAGTTGCAATAATAGAAGCTTTTGTCTTTTTAATTTCTTCTAATGTTTTAAGCATTATTTCAAAATACTCTTGGAAATAAAAATCTAATTCTAAAATTTCCCTCGGATTAATATCTAATATGTGATAAGTATATTGAATTGAGGATTTAAAATTTGGTGTATCATTTATAACTTCGATAAAAGCTAATCGTTCACTTATTTGAAGACTCCAATCAAAAAATCCTGTAATTTGACGAAATATCTTAAAAAACAATACAGAAAACATTAAAGTTTTTGCTTTTTGCCCTGAAAATTTTTCACAAAGGCCAATAATTTCTTCAGATTTCCAAGCTCTGGAACTGCCCGTAGCAAATATTTTATTTTGAGCTTCTTTAATCGATAAACTTTTAATACAGAAATAAGCAGCGTCCTGTGTGTCAATATAAGCAATAGCGGGTGATTTTGACGTAACTAAAATAGGTTTTTGTTCTAAAAGTGGTAAGGCATATTGATTGATAAGTGATTGAAAAAATCCGGCATATTTAAAAATTGTAAAAGTTAAACCTGAACTTTTAATAAGTTTTTCTACTCTATACTTCATTTCCATTAGAGTAATATAAGGATACTTTTCTGAATTTAAAATAGATAAAAAGATAAATCGTTTTATATTTATTAATTTTGATAATTCTATTATAATTAGTTTTCCGTACCAGTCCACGTTTATTATACTACTATTATCATTTTCCTCTGTAACTTTTGTTGTTGCTGCGTCGATCACAGCTGTAACACCTTGAAAAGCAGCAGGTAAAGTTTCTGGTAAAGTTAAATCTCCATAAACTAATTCAGCTCCCCATTCCTTCAAAAAATTGGCAGCTCTTTTATTCCTAACAATACAACGAACTTGGAAACCATTTTCTAATGCTTTTCGAACAATTTGTCGTCCTAAAGTTCCTGTTCCTCCTAAAATAAGTAATGTCATAGTTCTATAAGTATAATAATGAATTTTTAAAACTTATGTAAGATAAAAAAAAGGAAAGTAAATTAGTAAATTTTTCTTATTGACTAAATTAATAGAAAAATTTATATTGTTTTAGTATATAATATAAATTATTATCTAATTTTAATTTTCACTTTAGTAGAGTTAATGTATTAAGAATGTTAAATTAATTTGTATTAATCTAGAATGTGTAAACTCTTTTACTAAATTTCGCTAAAATTTGAATTTATTATTAAAAAGGTAGTAATAAAAAGGAGTATGAAATGATTTTTTGGGATAATTTATTACGTTATCCAAGGTTTTTTATATCATCAATGTTTGGATTAATTTTAATATTATTAAGTCCTTTTATTAATCAATCAAAAAAGTTTAATAGAAAAGTAATTTTTTTTTTTCTTAGCATCATAATTGTATTATTCTATATCCTAAAACAAATGGTTAGTTTAGAATAGTTTATTACATTTGTTATTATATCTTAAGGTAATTAATTTATGTCAACTGAACAAGCTTTAAATTTAAGTTGGTGTCAAGGGGAAGTGAAACGTGACAGAATAAATGATTTGATCTATCGTCTACAAATGAAATATCCTACTAGTAAAGATTTAGTTCAATTATACACTTCTGTAAGAGGAAATCAAGGGATGAAATCTCGTTCTATTTCTAAAGTAGTTGAAATTAATAATTTAATTGATGACGTTAAGCAAGAAAACTATATTAAAACTTATGGAATTGATAATTACAATAATAATCGCGGAATAGAGAACGTTTATAAAAAGGTTTCTCAAAAAACTAAATTAGCCACATTTGATAGATTTAAGTTAGATAACCGCATTAACTATGAAGGTTATGACGAGTACGGAGAGAAAAAAAAAATAAAAAAAATGGGAAGAATTAATGAAGATGATGATAATGACATTGTATTACGTTGGTTAAAAGCCTCTAGAATGGAGAAGCTAAGAAAAAGATCCCCGAATGATGTTAGATATAAACAATATTTAGAACAACAAAAAGAACGAGAAACAAAAAAGTATGATAAGAAACAATTAAAGAAATCTAAAATACGTAAAGGAGAAAACACTCCACGAGACTTAGATGACCAAATAATTAATAGACTTAACAATCCCTTTAGGTATATCCGAGAAATTCATAATAAGGAATTTTACATTCATACAGGAGCATTTTCTTTATTTGATACATTGGTACGTAGTCAAATTTCTTCAATATTTGGTTATCCCGGTGGAGCAATATTACCTATTTATGATGAACTATTCTTTTGGGAAGATAAAAATCTTATTAAACATTATCTTGTTAGACATGAACAAGCCGCTACTCATGCGGCTGATGGTTATAGTAGAGCTAGTGGAAAAGTAGGTGTGTGTTTTGCAACTTCTGGACCAGGGGCAACCAATTTAGTTACTGGGATTGCGACAGCCTATATGGATTCAATTCCGATGATAATAATAACTGGTCAAGTCGGAACTCAATTTTTGGGAACAGATGCTTTTCAGGAAATTGATATTTATGGAATAACACTATCAATGGTTAAACATTCGTATATAATTACGGAAGCTAGATTTTTATCTAAGATCGTCACAGAGGCAATTTATGTTTCTCAAAATGGACGACCTGGTCCTGTTTTAATCGATATACCAAAAAATATAGGTTTAGAAAAAATAAGGAAATTTAAAACGTGTGACGAGATAACGGTTCATAAAGTCTTAGGTTGGCGATATCAGATTGCCAATCAAACTGATGCAATCTATACAGCTTTACATAGACTTTCAGGTAGCTCAAGACCTCTTTTGTATATTGGAGGTGGAGTTATAAGCTCTAATGCAACTGCTGAGTTATATCATTTTGCACATTATTTTAGAATTCCTGTTACTACTACTCTAATGGGTAAAGGTGCTTTTAACGAAAATGATAGATTATGTTTAGGAATGTTAGGTATGCACGGTACCGCATATGCAAATTTTGCTATTGGAAATTGTGATTTACTTATTGCTGTTGGTGCAAGATTTGACGATAGAGTTACTGGAAAATTACAAGATTTTGCCTGTAAAGCATTTATAGTTCATATTGATTGTGATGAGTCAGAAATTGGAAAAAATAAAACTATTGGACTTGGTATTATTGGCGATATTAAGGTTATTTTATCGGAATTTTTATTGATAATGAAACGACCAGAATACAAATGGTACAAAAAACCTCTTCGCAAAGTATTTAAAAAATGGTATTCACAGACTGATGAATGGAAAGAAGAATTTCCATTAAAAGCACTTCCATCAGGTGATACTTTGTTACCTCAAGAGGTTATTAAAAAAGTAACTGCTCTTGAACCTAATGCAATAATTACGACTGATGTAGGTCAGCATCAAATGTGGGCCGCACAATATTTAAAATGTAAACCTCGTAATTGGCTTTCTAGTGCTGGTTTAGGAACGATGGGGTTTGGTTTACCCGCTGCAATAGGAGCAGCGGTAGCACAAAATAAAAAAAAGGTTATTTGTATCAGTGGTGATTCCAGTTTTCAAATGAATTTACAAGAATTAGGGACTATTTCGAAATATAATTTACCGATTAAAATGATTATTATTAATAATCATTGGCAAGGTATGGTAAGGCAATGGCAAGAGACCTTTTATGAACAGCGTTATTCTCATTCAAGTATGATAGAAGGAGAACCAAAATTTAATCTGTTAGCAAGTGCTTATGGTATTAAAAGCCTCTATAGCGAACGTCGATCGCAAATTAGTAAGACATTGAAAGAAGCATTATCTTATACAAGTACTAGTTTACTTGAATGTAATGTTTTAGAAAAAGAAAATTGTTATCCTATGGTAGACCCGTCTAAAGGTAACACTGAAATGTTTTTAACACGTCAGCTTTCAACGACAAAAGAGGGTTTTATAATAAATAAAGAAGAAGAAAAGAAAAAAGAAAGCTTGTATCTTTTCCAAGAAACAAAAATAATACCTGATGCTGTAGGAAATTTAATCCATCTTGTAAAAGCACAAACGGAATATGTAAAAATAAAAGATCATTATACAGAAGTACTGCTAGAAAAAAAATGTCTAACTCCTCGTCAAGAAGAACATATGTTATCAGTATTACGAACTTTAAAATATGAAGAAAATAGATGTGAAGTTAGATGGAATCTCGAATAAATTTTATATAATATAAGTTAAGCTAACCTTGAATAATACTCAATTACTAACATATCATTGATTTTAAATGACAGATCCTTCTGAGTTACCAGCCTATTAATTTTAGCAGTTAAAGATTGCTGATCAAATTTTAAATGACTAGTTGAAACGTTATCAGTTATATGATTTATTTGACTTAAATTTGTCTTTAGCAAATTAGTGATTTTAGACTTTGACGAAAAACTAATAATGTCGTTAGGTCGACATTGAAAACTAGGTATATTTACTTTTTTTTTATTTACTAATACATGCCCGTGACTTACAAATTGCCTTCCTGCGGGTATTGTTGGAACTAATCCTAAGCGAAAAATTATATTATCCAGCCGCATTTCCAAAAGTTGCATTAATAGAAAACCTGTTAGACCTTTTCTTCGTCTAGCTTCTTTAACATAAATTAATAATTGCGATTCAGTTATTCCATAGTTATAACGTAATTTTTGTTTTTCATTTAATCTAATTTTATACGCAGATGATTTGGACTTCTTTTCCTCAGTATTTCCTCTTTGTTGTTTATTTTTCTTTTTTATTATTATTTTTCTTGTTAAACCTGGTAATTGCCCTAGTTTTTTAATTATTTTTAATCGTGGTCCTCGGTAACGTACCATTTAAATTAACTTAAGTATTTTACTAATATTTTGGATAAAAGTTCTAATAACCTTAAAATTTAGGTTTGGTTTCTTTTAAATACAACAATTAAATATAAATTGCTTCTTGTTCGATTAAATAGTATAATTATGTTTCAAAGTTATATAGGGCTTGTAGCTCAGTGGACTAGAGCGCGTGGCTACGAACCACGGTGTCGGGAGTTCGAATCTCTCCTAGCTCAAGAATTAACTACTTTTTTCTCAATTGGTATAAGAATTATTCGTATCAATTGTCAATAAGGAATAACTTTTGGGGTATAGCCAAGCGGTAAGGCAGTGGACTTTGACTCCGCCATTCGTAGGTTCGAATCCTCCTACCCCAGTCTTGTAATTAAATATAGATATTCCCCTATTTTAATAATAAATTGTTATTTCTAATTTTTATAGTATTTTAAGAATATCTATGAATATAAGATTTTTCGTTAAACTTTTGCTAACAACTCGAAATTTAATTTTGAACTGTCTACGATTAATTTTTTAATTCCTTCCATTTTATTAACGTTCTCTATCCAATAATTTATAATTTCATTATAACCATTTAAGATATCAATAGAGTCTTCCTTTGATATCCAAGGTTTGCACGATAATTCTTCCTTCAATAACTGCCACCCGTTTTCTCTAGGCCAAAAAAAGAACGTTGTCAATGGTAAAGTTTGATTGCTTTGGAGTTTTTTATCAACAGCTAATCCAAGATAATTTTTACTCCAAATAATTTTAAAGACATATCTATAGTGTTGTTGTGATTTTCTATAAAAACTCATTACTGAAAGAAGTATATTTAAAATATAGAGGATTTACGTAATAAATTTTTTACAACTTCCGTTGGTTGAACTCCATTTTTTAATCGAATGATTGTTCGCTCACAATTGATATTTAAAGTTTTTGTAATTGGGTTATAAAAACCTAATTCCTCTAAAGCTTTTCCGTCACGTTTTGTTCTAACGTCCATCACTACAATTTTATAAAAAGGCTGTTTTTTACGACCAGAACGTTTAAATCTTATTTTCAACATCTTATTTATTTTTAATTTTATGAGTTCGTTTATGTAAAGTTAATAGAGTCTAAAGTTCTTATTATCCACTCTAAACAGAGAAATGCGCACATAGCAGACATATCCATTCCTAATATAATTGGTAATAAATTTTTAAATTGTTTCAAAAAAAATTCTGTAGAAAATATTAACGTATAAATTGGATGAATATAAGGATTAATATTTGGAAACCATTGTATCGATAACCTTAATGTTAAAACCCAATAGTATTGTCTAAGAAAAACTTTTATAAAATAAATAATGAAATTCATAATATCCCGTATTTCAAAATCTAAAGGATTGAAATCTTGAGGCGGTTCGAATCTTCCAGTTTCCAAAGCTAATTTGAAAATGTTTTCCATATTTTTTTGATGTCAGGTTATTTAAAATAGTAATTACCTATCTATTTTTATTCTATCTTTTAATCTGCTGATTAAAATTAATAATATATTATTATATCGTTAGTCTTAATCAAGTTTAAATAAAACTTGAAAATTATATAAAAACTTGGCACTTCTATATAATTAAATTATATACTATTATATAGTATATATATACTATAATATCAGATTTTTTAAACATAATAAAATAAGATTTTATGAATAATAACTATAATTATAAAAATTCAACTAAACATAAATTTAGATGGGGATTTTATCTAGAAAATGAAATTTTAAATGGTCGTGGAGCAATGATTCTTTTAATAATAATAATAATAATAGAAGGTTCTACACATAAAACTATGATAGACTTATTAGTCTAAAGGGCAAACGATTCAATTCAATAAATTTATTTGGCTCTACCCAAAACTGGCGACCACTAGCTTCTATAATGGCATATTCCATTAGATAGAAATTATAAAACCAATTAATAGTTTTTCAAATTTCTTGAGACTATCAGACTATCAAATAGTTTTTATGTCTTGATCTTCAGAAGAGACTAAAAAGTCCTGGCATAAGCTATTTTCCCAAAGGACTCCTCCTTAAGTATCGTAGCTGTTATAGCGTTTCACCATTGAGTTCGAAATGGATCAATGTGGTTCCACTATCCTTTAAACACCAAGACAATATTTTAAAGCTAAAAAATAGTTCAAGTCCTCGATCTATTAGTACATCTCAGCTTAATATATTACTACACTTCTACTTGATGCCTATTCAAACGGCTAGTCTTGCCGTGATCTTACTTGTTTTCACAATGAGAGTACTCATCTTGAGGTGGGCTTCCCACTTAGATGCTTTCAGCGGTTATCCTTTCCATGCGTGGCTACCCAGCGTTTACCATTGGTATGATAACTGGTACACCAGCGGCATGTTCTTCTCGGTCCTCTCGTACTAAAGAAGAATCCTCTCAATACTCTAACGCCTACACCGGATATGGACCGAACTGTCTCACGACGTTCTGAACCCAGCTCACGTACCGCTTTCATGGGCGAACAGCCCAACCCTTGGGACGTACTACCGCCCCAGGATGCGATGAGCCGACATCGAGGTGCCAAACCTCCCCGTCGATGTGAACTCTTGGGGGAGATCAGCCTGTTATCCCTAGAGTAACTTTTATCCGTTGAGTGACGACTTTTCCACTCAATATCGCCAGATCACTAAGACCGACTTTCGTCTCTGTTCGACTTGTAAGTCTCACAGTCAAGCTTCCTTTTGCCTTTACACTCTTCGATCGATTTCTGACCGATCTGAGGAAACCTTTGTACGCCTCCGTTACCTTTTAGGAGGCGACCGCCCCAGTCAAACTGCCCGCCTGAAACTGTTCCCTGATCGGCTAACGATACAAGGTTAGAGTTCTAGTTTTATAAGAGTGGTATCTCACTGATGGCTCAATTAATCCCGTAAGATTAACGTCCCAGCCTCCCACCTATGCTGCGCAAATAAAACCCGAAACCAATTTCAAGTTACAGTAAAGCTTCATAGGGTCTTTCTGTCCAGGTGCAGGTAGTCCGCATCTTCACAGACAAGTCTATTTCACCGAGTCTCTCTCTGAGACAGTGTCCAAATCGTTACGCCTTTCGTGCGGGTCGGAACTTACCCGACAAGGAATTTCGCTACCTTAGGACCGTTATAGTTACGGCCGCCGTTCACCGGGGCTTCAGTTGTTAGCGTCGTCATAAACTAACCAACTTCTTTAACCTTCCGGCACTGGGCAGGCGTCAGCCCCCATACGTTGTTTTACAACTTAGCGGAGACCTGTGTTTTTGGTAAACAGTCGCTTGGACCTTGTTATTGCAACCTAAAAGGTACCCCTTTTCCCGAAGTTACAGGGCTATTTTGCCGAGTTCCTTAGAGAGAGTTATCTCGCGCCCTTTGGTATACTCTACCAACCTACCTGTGTCGGTTTAGGGTACAGGTATTCTTTATTTATGACAGTGCAAGCTTTTCTTGGAAGCATAA